CAGTAAAATGGGCCCTATAGAAAGTCCATCTATTCCCAACCTCCAATGGAAATCAAAAAAATTAATCCATTTAGAATCCTCAACTAATTGGATTAATGGATCGTCCGATTGAAAATGATAACAGAATGTATAAGTTGTTAAAAGGAGTTCTAAAATACATATACTTATAGTATACCAACGGATTAGCCTATTCCCTTTATGGGGAAGAAAGAAAATAAGGGAGCCAGTTAATATTGGGAAAACTACAATTATTGTTAACCAAGGAAAATAATTCGTGGTAAAGACAAGATACACTTGGACCACTAAACCCGTGCTCGAAAATCATTTGATTTTCGAGCACGGGTTTAGTCGGTAAAAAAAAATCAAATGGATTCAAGTAAAGTTTTCTGGAACAGATCAATAAGCTAGGCCCATACTGCGAGTTGTTTCAGATCCTAAATAAACTCGAACACTCAAGAAATCCGTTGGACAGGCGGATTCACATCTCTTACAACCAACACAGTCCTCTGTTCTTGGAGCGGAAGCAATTTGTTTCGCTTTACATCCGTCCCAAGGTATCATTTCTAATACATCAGTAGGACAAGCCCGGACACATTGAGTACATCCTATACATGTATCATAAATCTTTACTGAATGTGACATTGGATCTATACATTTTTGAACGTTATAGATTTTCGATCTAGTAAGTTTAGAAACGAATCCTATATTGAGATACTAGATGAATCAATAAATTATCAGAATTTTTATGACAAATCTACACTTCTGGATTGTTAGGAGAGAGAACCAAAATACTTTTATTTCTTATATTTTTGTACCCACAATCATACCTTACATAGTAAACACACCTTCATTTATCAAGATTTTAGAATTTATATGATTAATACTATACTATTTATTCAACAAATTCGATTGGTTGATACAGGTTGATTTTCTATTACGATAAATTGATGAAACAATAGCCGGTCCAATAGCTGCTTCAGCGGCTGCAATAGCTATCACAAAAATAGAGAAAATGTCTCCTTTTAATTGACGATTATCAAAAAAATCGGAAAACGTTACAAAATTGATATTAACCGCATTTAATATAAGTTCAAGACACATAAGGGCTCTAACCATATTTCGACTTGTGATCAATCCATAGATACCGATAGAAAATAAATAGGCACTCAAAACAAGTACATGTTCTAGTATCATTAACCAACTCCTTATCAATCTTGATTCATTTCAAACAATTCAACGCATTCTATTTACTTTCATATAGAAAGGCTGGAATAAAGTAAAGTAATCCGTTGGTAATAGACTGTCCTAAAGTCTTTCTCTTTTATCAACCCCTTTCTTTTATCAAAGAATTTATGAAGGAAAATAAATGTGATAACCAAGAACAAAGTTTGATTTGAATTCCTAGTTTTAAAGAATTCTTATTGACGAGCTACAGCAATTGCACCTATTAAAGCAACTAAAAGAATTATTGAAATGAATTCGAATGGAAGAAAAAAATCTGTTGATAAATGAATTCCAATTTGTTGACTATTACTTATCAAATCTTGCTCTACAATCTGATTTGATTTTGCAGTCCAAATAATCCCGTACCATGACGTATCTAGAATAGTCGTAATTAGTGAAATAAAAAGACTTGTACAAACTATCGAAGTAACTCCATCCCCCACGGTCCAAAGATGAAAATCTTTGTAATCTTCTGAACCATTCATGAACATAACAGCAAAAATTATTAAAACATTTATAGCTCCTACGTAAATAAGGAGTTGCGCGGCAGCTACAAAATAGGAGTTTGATAGAATATAGAATAGAGATATACAGACAAGAACCAACCCCAACGAAAAGGCAGAATAGATTGGATTGGGAAGTACTACTACTCCTAGACCTCCTAATATAAGACCCGATCCCAGAAAGACTAAAAGAAAATCATGTATTGGCCCAGGTAAATCCATTTTCTTATAGAAAAAATATAAAAATCTAAATCTTTCATGATTTAATTGACCTGACCAGGAAAAAGAAGTTACTCTGAAACTTTTTAATTGTATGTAAAACGATAAAACGAATAAGTATAGATTGATGTAGATAAAGTTATTGGATCACCCGCATTTCCTATTCGAGTTTGAAACTATATATTTTAAATAAAAATAGATTAAATTTTTTCAATTCAAATTAAGCTAAGATTCTCACTAATTGATTAATTGTTTGTATTGAACAAGCAAAAACTTCATTCTTTGGGGTTCAAACTGAACCTCAGCAATTGAAATTGAACAATTTTGGATTCAAAAAAAGGATCTATTTTTTTATTTGAGGGGAATTCAAAATTGTTCGAATTGTATAATCATCAATTACTGATATCGGTAACCGACCCAACGCAATTTGATTATAATTCAATTCATGACGATCATAAGTAGAAAGTTCATATTCTTCAGTCATTGATAAACAATTAGTTGGGCAATACTCAACACAATTACCACAAAATATACAGACTCCAAAATCTATACTGTAATTAAGCAGGCGTTTCTTTCGAATATCTGTTTCCAATTTCCAATCTACAACAGGTAGATCTATAGGACATACACGAACACATACTTCGCAAGCAATACATTTATCAAATTCAAAGTGGATTCGGCCTCGGAAACGTTCCGAGGTGATCAATTTTTCATAGGGATATTGAATAGTTACTGGTAAACGATTCGCGTGGGACAAGGTAATCATGAAACCTTGACCGATGTACCGGGCTGCTCGTATTGTTTGTTGACCATAATTTATGAACTCAGTTACCATAGGGAACATATAGTGAATATTTAAAAAGGGTTTTTTTGTTTCTTTCTCTTGTTTGAGAGAAGTTGTGAATAGTATTGTAGTTCTTTAGAGTGAAAGAAGTTGGGACGAAGTTGTTAATAATAGATTACCTAGAGAAATAGGTAAAAGAAATTTCCATCCAAGATTCAAAAGTTGGTCCATTCTAAGTCTCGGTAAAGTCCATCTTGTTGCAATAGGAATGAACAAGAATAAATAAGTTTTAGCTAATGTAATAAAAATACCAATTATTGTTCCAAAAACCTTACCGGCTTTATTTATATCAAAAAATCCAGGAACGGATATATACGGAATAGAAAAATTCCAACCCCCCAAGTAAAGAACTGTTACAAATAATGAAGAAACTAATAAATTCAGATACGAAGCAACATAAAATAAACCAAATTTTATACCGGAATATTCGGTTTGATAGCCTGCTACTAACTCTTCTTCGGCTTCTGGTAAATCAAAGGGTAATCTTTCACACTCGGCTAGAGAAGAAATTAGAAAAATAAAAAACCCTATAGGTTGACGCCACAAATTCCACCCCCAAAAGCCATACTTTGATTGCGCTTCAATTATATCAACTGTACTTGAACTGTTAGATAATTATAGTCGATGATAACATCACTGTTCCATCGCTATTTCAGAACCGTACATGAGACTTTCACCTCATACGGCTCCTCGGAGGTCACAAATAAATCTAAAGAACCTTCGCTATTTTTGAATCTTGATATTTGATAGGATAGATAGACACCCCACCTAAGGTTCCGAATTATACCAATGGAATTCTGTCTGCTAGATTTTAATAAATAAAAAAGTGCTTCTGAATTTATCTTATCCTTTAAAGATTTTTTATTTTTCTTTGTTGATTAATAACCAAATCCTTGAATAAAAAACTTTTTTGTAAAAATATCACATAGATATTTCAACCTATTGTTTTAATTACGAAAAAAAAAAGGAATTAGACACGAGATTTGTGTTTATAAATCATGACAATAATCTATCTCTTTTTTTTCATCTTTCTATTTTATTTCGTTCCTATTCTTCTTTCTCATAAAAAGGGACTTTAACCAAAGTAAAAGATTACTTCGTTCTTAATAGTTATTTATTTAATCAGTGGATAGGAACATACTCTGGATCGGAATCGTGGGGAGTACTTCTTTATCATTTCTACTAACTTAAAGTCCCAATTCAAATTCCTTTTTTGTACAGAAATATCCTCTTGGATAACTCCTATAAACTCCATTACGAATCCTTTGTGTATCTTGGTCTTCCTAACCATCCACCTATTTTTGCTCAACCTTGCATTATGGTAATAACATCTATAGTAATAGATATTAAAAATTCCATATGGTTGATCTTTTGAACCCGCTTCAAGTCATGATGACTTATCAACCATTCTTGGGGTAAACCGTCTCTACTACTTTTACTTAATTCTTGTACATTAGGAAATGAGATTCAAACCCTTATTACTTTACTGCAAATTTACAAGCCGTTTTTTCTCACTCATATAACTATCTGGTTTAATTTATCAATTCAAATGATGAATCAAAAAATTCAAATTATTTCACTTTCTTCCGATAAAGATAAAGAATAGGAGGTTTTTGACGGCTCACCGAATCACACGTAGAGATATTGATAATACACATAGAGTTAATGGTATTTCATAACTAATTGATTGGGCAGCAGCCCGTAAACCACCTAAAAAGGAATATTTATTATTTGATCCATATCCTGACATAAGAAGTCCAAGGGGAGCAATACTTGAAATGGCGATCCATAAAAAAACACCAATACTAAGATCGGCTAGAATAAGGTTAGAGCTAAAAGGAATTACTGAAAAACTGAGTAAAATGGATATGACTGCTATAGATGGTCCAATACTGAACAAACGAGCATCTCCTCTAGATGGAAGAAGATTCTCTTTGAAAAGTAGTTTTGTACCATCTGCTAGGGCTTGAAGGATTCCCAAGGGGCCGGCATACTCAGGACCAATACGTTGTTGTATCCCCGCAGAAATTTCTCTTTCTAACCAAACAATTACTAATACGCCGATTATAATTCCTAATACAAGAGCTAAAATAGGGACAAGGATCCATATGATTCCGTAGAGTTCTTTTAAGGATTCCAATCTGGAAAACAAATTGATAGCCTTTATTTCTGTTGTATCAATTATCATTTCAACGATCAACTTCTCCCATAATAATATCTATGCTACCTAGTATTGTCATAATATCAGCCAATTTCATTCTTTTAACTAAATGAGGAAGAATTTGCAAATTAATAAAACCCGGGGGACGGATTTTCCATCTCCAAGGAAAAACAGTCTGATCTCCTATCAAAAAAATTCCCAATTCTCCTTTTGGGGCTTCGACTCTTACATAAAGTTCTTGTTTCGACAATTCAAAAGTCGGAGAAGGCTTTTTACTAATAAATCGATATTCAAAATCATCCCATTCGGGATCTTTTACTCTAGCAAAGCGTCGGGTTTCTAAATTTTCATAGGGACCCCCTGGGATTCCTTCCAGAGCCTGTTGAATAATTTTTATCGATTCTGTCATTTCACCGATTCGTACTAAATAACGAGCTAAAGAATCCCCCTCTTTTTGCCATTGAACCTGCCAATCTAATTCGTCGTAACACTCATAACGATCAATTTTACGGAGATCCCATTGTATTCCGGAAGCCCGTAGCATTGGTCCTGATAAACCCCAATTTATCGCTTCTTCTCCACCAATAATGCCTACACCTTCAACACGTTCTAAAAATATAGGATTCCGTGTAATAAGTTTTTGATATTCAGTAACCCTTGTTAAAAAGTAATCGCAAAAATCCAAACATTTATCTATCCAGCCATAAGGTAGATCAGCGGCTACTCCTCCAATACGAAAATAATTATGCATCATTCGCATACCAGTAGCAGCTTCGAATAGGTCATATATTAATTCTCTTTCTCGAAAAATATAGAAGAAGGGGGTCTGTGCCCCAATATCTGCCATAAAAGGGCCTAGCCATAATAAATGAGAAGCTATACGACTCAACTCCAACATAATTACTCTTATATAGCTAGCCCTTTTAGGTACTTGAATATTTCCTAACTGTTCGGGTCCATTTACAGTTATTGCTTCTGTGAACATAGTAGCTAAATAATCCCAACGTGTTACATAAGGCAAATATTGGATAATTGTTCGGTTTTCCGCAATTTTCTCCATCCCTCTGTGTAAATAACCCAATATTGGTTCACAGTCAATAACATCTTCACCATCTAGAGTAACAATGAGTCGAAGAACACCATGCATTGATGGGTGCTGAGGACCCATATTTACTATCATGAGGTCTTTTCTTGTAACTGGCGCAGTCATAAGTTTTTTATCGATTCATTCTTCCATGAATTGCTGAAAGTGAAAAGAAGTTTATCAAAATTGAAATGAAAAAATAACACGATTCCGCAAATTAACGAGTTTTTCTTTCTTGAATATCTAACCGATCAATTAATTCTTTATAACGTACTCTATTTTTTTTTGACAAATAAGCCAGTAGTCGTTGACGTTTTCCCAAAATTTTCCGTAAACCCCTCTGAGATAAATAGTCCTTTTTGTGTAATTGTAAATGAGAAGTAAGTTTTCGTATCTTATTGGTAAAACCGAATACTTGAAATTCAACAGACCCTTTGTTTTCTTCTTGAGAAATAACTGAAATAAATGGATTTTTTACCATAAACTTATCCGCCCCTTTTAAAAGATATGGATTTTAACGATCAGTAATAATAATGCTAGTCATTTTAATGCGATATATACAATAATCTGTATTTATTTATGGATTCCAAAATTTTATTTATTTTAAAGTACGGCGCATATATTTTTGAATTCATAAAAGTGAATAATTTTAACCCTACCTCAAATTTACTAGATTAAAGATTTTGTTGATTCACTGGAATATAACACAGGGGCATATGTACATCTGTTTGCTTTGATATATCTTCTATGGTAAAATAAAAATCTAACTAAGTTTTCAACCGCGGATACATATGTATCCTTAACATACTAAAACGACTACCGTTATTGGTATTAAACCAATAACGATTCATGCAAGCTAAATCTTCTAATCGATAATTAGGCCAAAGAAAAAACTTGAATTGAATTAATTCATTTTTATACCTAATATTTTTTGACCAGTTCTCATTATAACATACTGGATTTCTATCCACACCCTTGCCGTTTTTTGAATTGAAACAAATGAGAATTCTCAACTCTCTTCGACGTCTAGATGATAAAATATTTTCAGGAACAAGCAAATCCAATTTTTCTCTATTTCTTATTATTTTTTGATATTCTGAAATGGACTCATTAAAATGAGTCTTATCAATATATCCCTGTTCGTGGTATCTTTGATTACTTGTTTTGTACTTACTTTTATGAACCAAGGAAATATCTATGGTTTGATACATAAGAAATTGTCCATCATTTTTTACAGACACACGAGTGGGTTCGATAATAAATAGTCCCTTTTTTATCAATTCTGGAAAAGTTAAATTTTGTTCAATCAACATTATATCCAAACGAAGTTCACCTCGTTGAATTGAGGATATAGTAATTTTTCTTGGATTATTCATTCGAAGCAGGAGACAATATACTTTGATATTATTGATTATTCTTTGATTCAAAGGATCGTCCCATCTCAATTGAAAAAGTAAATAACGTTTCAGGAAGAGATCCATTTCTGCTTCCGCCTTACTCTTGTATTGTTTTTTCTTTTTACGCTTTTTACTGTTAGATTCCGCATCATTTTCTTCAATACCCTTTTGTTGGTTTGATAGAACGGATCCAAGATTGCCTTGGTTTTTTACATTTAATCCAAGATCGCCTTGTACTAGGGGTTCTTCTTTATTTTTCTTTTTTATTTTTTTATACCATCGAATAAAAAAATTCCTTTTTTGTTTTTCATCGATATTTTTATTTCTACTTGCCCCAATATTTTCATTTTTATTAGAATTTAAAAGAAGAAATTTGCTTCGTATAATCCACGGTTTTATTTTATATACATTATATAGTTGTAAAAATTCTTGGAATAACCAAAGTTCCAGATTCGGTATTGGGCGGTTTAGCATTTCTTCATTCATTCCCATCCAATCAAAAAGTACCCCTTTAAGATTTATTGTGAGATTTGTTGCATTTTTTTTTTTATCTTGATGAATCATAAGATAAAAAAGATCTTTTTTACCCAATTTATCAACTATTTGGTAATTATGAGTATCCGTCTTAGTACTTTGGTTAATCTTGGTATCGATCTGTATCCAGGTTTCAAGATCGGCTTTTTCTTTTAAATAAAATTTTAAGATTTTCCAATCAAAATATTTTCTATTTTCATTTTTTTCGATATATAAAAAACTGTCTTTTCCTAGATAACTATTGATAAGAGGATTCTCCAAGATATAAAAAAAGTTGTCTTTATGTATGTTGGAATTGTAAAAAAGCTCTTGATTCTTATTTACTTCCAATCGTGATCTATAACTATAAATAGAAGAGGCCCTCTTTTTTTCATAATTAAGGTATTTGTATGATAAAAGGTTATATCTATTGTATTTTGGAAAATTTTCTTTTTCATTCAATAATGAATATACTTCATAATCATTTTGTTTTCTGTAAAAATTTAATTGGTCTTTCTCATATGACTCCCATTTATTAATTTTTTTTTTTTTAGTCATACAGCGTTGATTAATTCTATTCCGCCACCTTTGCGGTATTAATCTAGACCATCTACTATGAGATAAATCATATTGATAATGTCTTCTTAACCAGTTTTTCCAGCCATTCATTGCATAATTTTGAAGTTTTTTATGTCCTAATCCGATCTGAAATATTCCTTGTGTTCCAAAAAAATTCTTTATTTCAGTCTTAAGAAATAAAGAAGTTCCCTGATATTGAAGAGCAGATTGTAATTTATACAAATTTATAACTTGGGTTTGGGATAACCTATAAAATACATATGCTTGTGACAAGTAGGAAAAATCACTCAAAATATGTGAATTTTTTTTATTAACAAAATCAAGTGGCTTTTTTACATTTAGTTCGAAATTCGAAATAAAACGACTTGTATTTGAATTTTGTTTATTTGTTTTTTCTTGATTTGGGTCATTATTGTAAATGTATTGATCAATAATTTTTTTTGTTGATTCAACAAAAGGTTGTTTATTGATTCGTAGAATATTAATGATAGATATGTATATTCTTTCAATGAAAAATTTTACAAAATAATGGAATTTATAGGTTAATTGAGTATTTCTTCTTTTTAATATTTGCCAAATATTTATTGCTGCAGTTCTTTTTTTTTTCTCTTTTGTAATTTTTCCTATTTGATTTCGAATTCTATTGATTTTATCAGTCAGATCATTCATTTTTTTTTTTGTTGATGCAGATTTTGACCAAGTCGAAGATTGGGTCTGACTAAAGGATTCATCAATTATTTGATTTCTGGTCATAGAATCCTTTTCTTTTTTAGTTTCATTTGATTCATATACTTTTCTCAACCTAAACCTAAATAATAGAATAGGGTTAAGTTCTTTTATTAGTTTTTTTATAAATATAACATTTTTTATAATCCAATTTTTTATTTCTTTAAAAACTTTTAGAAGTAATTTTGTTTTTCCTTTTAAAATTTTTAGAGTTATAAAATACTTCTTTTTTAATTTTTCAATTTTTTTATTGAGCTCCTTAATAATGGGTTCAAAAAACGAGGGGCGCTTTCGAGGAGAACCAAAAGGAAGTTCAGCTTCCATTCCCCAAACTGTCAAAAAACAAAAATCAGATTTTTTCTTTTTTTTTTTCATTAGATCTCTAGGAGAGTTAGATACGCGCCAAGGTTTCAGATGGAAAGGAAATAAAATTTTAATCTGAATACCGTCTGTTACCCAATTTTGCGGAAATTCTGTTTCTGATAATTGAACACCATTATAGGTACATTTAACATGCATTTCTCTATCCCATTCCTGTAAATCCTCAAACCATTCCGGAAGTTGAAATAATAATATACGTCCAATATTTTTAGCTATTATCAATGAAGGCAATAGAAAATATTTTCTAAGAATTGATTGAGTTATTAACATGTAACCTCTTATTCTTTGTGCAAAGGGAATGGTATCCCAGGCTTCTGCTATTTCCACCTGTACTATTTCCTTCCTTTTGTTCTCTTCTCTTTTTGTCTT